TGAGTATTTCGAATAAATCCCGAAATTCAAAACTACCTGTTATCCAATAAAAACCTAAAATTCCTAATAATAAACCAAAATCCCCTACACGATTAGTTACAAACGCTTTTTGACAAGCATTTGCCGCAGGAGGTCGTGTGAACCAAAACCCTATTAATAAATAGGAACACATTCCAACCAATTCCCAAAAAATATAAATTTGTATCAAATTTGAACTAGTAACTAATCCCAACATGGAAGTACTGAAAAAACTCATATAAGCAAAAAATCTCAAGTATCCTTGATCGTGAGCCATATAATTATCACTATAAATAAGAACCATAATTCCAACAGTAGTGATTAACATTGACATAATAGAAGTAAGTGGATCGATCAAGTAGCCGAATTCTAAAGAAAAATCATTATCGAGGGTCCAAGACCATACATATTGATAGATAGAACTGCTATTTATTTGCTGAATAGACAGATTAGTTGAAAAAATCATGACTATACTTAACAATAAAATACTTGGAAAAGCCCACATACGACGAAGATTTTTTGTTGCTGTCGGAAAAAGAAGAAGTCCCACTCCTATTAACATAGGGATTGGAAGTGGAACGAAAGGTAAAATCCACGCATATTGATATGTCTGTTCCATAAAAAAAGTTTTTTAATTCTTAATTAATATTAATTGTTTCCGATTCACCGGACCTTACCTCTTTTGAAAGGAGTCAATAAAAAAATGAAGATATGCACTAACTTAACCTAACTTAAATAGAATTTTTGAATTTTGATTTCTTTTTACTTATTCTTTCTGAATTTCTGCTAAATACTTCAAATATTCAAATCAAGAATTTACAATTGGTGAAATCATATGAAAGAAAGAGATTAATTACTAATCTCTTTCGAATTTGAAAATTCAAGTCAAATTAGGCATATTTTCCCCGAGTTTGACAAGTTACTAAAAATATTCTTCTTTTTTCTATTTTTAGTAATATTGTATGCGATTTTCCCATATTGTTCACCCATCTTATCTATTCTTTTCGATTTTTAGCAAAAAAAAAGATTATCTAGAAAAGAAATACATAGTGAATTAGAAAAGCGCAGATTTTTTTTGAACAATAGATGTCTTTCACATCCAGCTATACCAATGAGTAATCTCTTAATTTTTATTTAAATGGCAGTTCCAAAAAAACGTACTTCTGCATCAAAAAAGCGTATTCGTAAAAACTTTTGGAAAAGGAAGGGGTATTGGGCAGCGTTAAAAGCATTTTCCTTAGGGAAATCTCTTTCTACCGGGAATTCAAAAAGTTTTTTTGTGCAACAAACAAATAAAATAAGTAATAAAACATAACACGTTGGGAGAATCTAAATCAGCCTGACTCAAAAATTGACTCATTTCACTTCGAAAATCAAATTCCCGAATTCCGTTCCCTGTTGAGTTAATCAATAGGGAATGGAATTCGTTCCACTCTTAGAATATGTAGAATAAGAATTCTTCTGTTTACCTTACCGAATTCAAAAAAAAGTATCTTGTGTTTTTTTGTTGACAAAAAAACACAAGATACTCAATTTTCTTTTTAGTATATTTTCTTATTTCCAAAGTGGGGAGTCTTATTTTCCCCATCAACCTATTTGTAATATAAGGTTTTCTTGTAATATAAGGTTTTCTTTTTTGTGCAACTTTCTTATGGATTTTCTCTAAATTCTTATATAGACCCCATATATCTCTCGCCATCAATCCACACAAAAACACTTAGTGAAAATATTCTGGATCAATTTTGAATGACCTAAAATAGGCTCTTTTTTTTTGTTCATTGATAAAATTGATTTTTTGGTTTCACTTTTTGAAATTAAATAAATCAAAAACAGTTAATTAAAAATTAAAAAAAAATGTTTTTTTTTTGGGGGGGGTTCTACCCCTTAATTCATAGTAGGATTATCTAGTTTTACAAGAGTTCAAGTCCAGAAGAGTATAAAATAAGAGTATAAAATACACAATAAAACAAAGACCCTAAACTCAAATAATGAACCTTCAAATACCTATTTGAACAAATTTTTATTCATCAATTTGAATCTTTCCTAAAAAAGATTTCAACCAATTGAATTCTTAAATCTAGACGATTACTTATTCATAGGCTATTATGAGGTCAAGACAAGCCGCTATGGTGAAATTGGTAGACACGCTGCTCTTAGGAAGCAGTGCTAGAGCATCTCGGTTCGAGTCCGAGTGGCGGCATGTCATCTCCTAAAAAAAGAAAATAGATCCTATAATAAATTCAATTGCTGATTTCGATTTTATAATTAAGGAACTTTTTTTTTTATGATATTTTCAACTTTAGAGCATATATTAACTCATATTTCTTTTTCCATCGTTTCAATTATAATTACAATTCATTTGATAACCTTTTTAGTCGATGAAATCGTAAAACTATATGATTCATCCGAAAAGGGCATGATAATGAATTTTTTCTGTATAACAGGATTATTAATTACTCGTTGGATTTATTCGGGACATTTT